AATAAGATGCCTGATTAAAGGATTATTTTGATAGAATAAATTAAGTGAGATTCACTCTTATTGTAGAGTTGAGGGTTAAACTCATCCTTAAGAATCAAAGTCTTCTATGCTTCAAAACACCTATCTACAAATACAAAAAAAAGAAGTAAGCTAATTTAAGCTATTAGGTTCATACCCTAATTATGAAAGTAAATCTTTCCTTCTTTAATAAAAATGAATTCTTCAAATCTATTTTTCTTAGGCTTTATAATTATTGGGGTTATATTATGCTTATGTTCAAATAATTGATTATTCATTTGGTGTGGCTTGGAATTAAGTTTAATTTCCTTCCTACCACTTTTGCACTCTAAACTAATTATTTCCTCCGAATCTTCAATGAAATATTTTTTAGTACAGAGAGTTAGATCATCTATTTTAATTCTAGGATTAATAATAATACTCACAAACAAGTATTATTTTGACTCTTTTATTATACTATCTATTTTAATTAAAATAGGAGTTGCTCCTTTTCATACTTGATTACTAAGAGTTGTTGAAGGTTTAAAAATAATACCTATAATTTTAATATTTACACTAAGTAAAATTAGACCTATCATGATGATAACTTTCATTCAAGTTAGAATTTCATTGATTATTTCTTTAACCTTAATTTTAGGTGCAATTTCAGGTATTAATCAAGTTTCTATTCGAAAAATAATTACCTATTCATCTATTTTCAATATAGGGTTAATTCTAATTTCAATTAGAAATAATTTTATTTGATGTTATTATTTGTTTTTTTACTCAATCTTATTTGTTATTGTTATAATTTTGTTTTATTCAACAAATACTTTTTACATTAACCAAATAATTATCAATGAAAATTTACTTTCAACTAAAATAACTTTATGAATGTCCCTTCTGTCTTTAGGAGGAATACCCCCTTTTTTAGGGTTTTCTATTAAATTGATTGTTATTGAATTTTCAATTATTCATTCATTGTTTTTGAATTTAATTTTGATTATTGTTTTTTCTTTACTAGTTATGTTTTTTTACTTACGTCTAACTTACTTGTCATTGATATTTTTTTCAGTTTCTACTAAATGGATTTTAGTTAAAATAAATAAATTTTCATTGATTTTTCTAATATTTAACATACTAGCTCTACCTATTTTATTAACAATAAAAATATTCTACTAAGATTTTAAGTTAATAAAACTAGTAACCTTCAAAGTTAAAAATACTGAAGGGGTAAATCTTAAAACATTTTAACTTTAAATTTGCAATTTAATATTTTCTTTAAACTATAAGATTTGTCAGGAAGGTTAAAACCTTTAAGTAAATTTACAATTTACCACTTAAATCAGACACCCTGACATCAATGATAAAATGAGTTTATTCAACCAATCATAAAGATATTGGTACTATGTATTTCATTTTTGGTATTTGGTCGGGGTTAGTTGGTATAATGCTAAGTATACTGATTCGAATTGAGTTAGCTCAGCCAGGGGCTTTTTTAAATAATGACCAGATTTATAATGTCATTGTTACATCCCATGCTTTTATCATAATTTTCTTTATAGTGATACCTATTATAATTGGTGGCTTTGGTAATTGACTTTTGCCTTTAATAATTGGTGCTCCTGATATAGCGTTCCCTCGAATAAACAACATAAGTTTTTGGTTACTGCCTCCCTCATTAACTTTACTTTTGATGAGATCAATAGTTGAAATAGGAGCAGGGACTGGGTGAACAGTCTACCCACCTCTATCTTCTAATATTGCTCATTCAGGGGCAAGTGTTGATTTAGCTATTTTTTCTTTACATTTAGCTGGTATTTCATCTATTTTAGGGGCAGTAAATTTTATTACAACAGTACTTAATATACGTTCAATTATGTTTACTTTAGACCGTATTCCGTTATTTGTGTGGTCTGTTGTTATTACAGCTGTTTTGTTATTACTTTCTTTACCAGTCCTGGCTGGAGCTATTACAATGTTATTAACTGATCGTAATTTAAATACTTCATTTTTTGACCCTTCTGGTGGGGGGGACCCTATTTTATATCAACATTTGTTTTGATTTTTTGGTCATCCTGAAGTTTATATTTTAATTTTACCTGGGTTTGGTATAATTTCACATATTATTACCCAAGAAAGAGGTAAAAATGAATCATTTGGTTATATTGGTATAATTTATGCGATAATATCTATTGGGTTATTAGGGTTTGTAGTTTGAGCCCACCATATATTTACTGTAGGGATGGATGTTGACACTCGAGCCTATTTCACTTCAGCCACTATAATTATTGCTGTCCCAACAGGAATTAAGGTTTTTAGTTGATTAGCTACTATACATGGTGTTACTTTAAAAAAAAGTATTAGTATAATATGATCATATGGCTTCGTGTTTTTATTTACAATAGGTGGTTTGACTGGTATTATTTTATCAAATTCTTCTATTGATGTAGTTTTACATGATACTTACTATGTAGTAGCCCATTTTCATTATGTTCTTTCTATGGGGGCCGTATTTGCAATTTTAGCTGGATTTATTCATTGATATCCTTTATTTACAGGAATAACCTTAAATCCTACTTGACTTAAAATTCAATTTACATTTATGTTTGTAGGTGTAAATTTAACTTTTTTTCCACAACATTTTTTAGGTCTAAGAGGATTCCCTCGCCGTTATTCTGACTACCCAGATGTTTATACTTCTTGAAATAATGTTTCTTCTATTGGGAGAATAATTTCATTTGTCAGTGTATTAATAATAATATTTATTGTTTGGGAAAGATTAGTTTCAAAACGATTAATTTTATTTTCAATAAATAATATTTCTTCAATTGAATGATTCCAAAAATTCCCACCAGAAGAACATTCTTACAGTGAGCTACCTTTATTAGTAAATTAATTTCATTGTGGCAGAAATTAATGCATTGAGCTTAAAATTCAATTATAAATAGTCATATTTCTTTGAAAATTGCTTCTTGATCAAATTTAAACACCCAGGATTCTAATACCCCTGTTATAGAACAGCTTATTATATTTCATGATCATACTATAATAATTATTACAATGATTACTATTGTTGTTATGTACATAATATTAACATTAATATTAAGAAAATTAGGAGACCGCTTATTAATAGAGGGTCAATTAATCGAATTAATTTGAACTGTTCTCCCTGCAGTTATACTTATTTTTATTGCTTTACCATCATTAAAAATTTTATATATAATTGAAGAAACTAACAAGTCTATTATTACTATTAAAGCTGTTGGCCACCAATGATTTTGATCATATGAATATTCAGACTTCAAAAAAATTGAATTTGATTCTTATATGAAACCATCTAATGAATTAGAATTAATGGAATTTCGATTCTTAGAAACAGACAATCGAGTTGTTTTACCATTTAATATCCAAACACGTATTTTAATAACATCTACTGATGTTATTCATTCATGAACTATTCCTGCATTAGGAATTAAGGTAGACGCTTGTCCAGGACGTATTAACCAAGGTAATATTTTAATAAATCGACCTGGATTATTTTATGGTCAATGTTCAGAGATTTGTGGTGCAAATCATAGATTTATACCTATTGTAGTTGAAAGTATTAATACAAATATATTTATAAACTGATTAAAAAATTATTCATTAAGTTACTTAAAGCAAGTAATGGTCTCTTAAACCAAATTATAGTAAGTTAGCGTTTACTCTTAATGAAGTAAAGATTTAGTTTATACAAAACATAAAATTGTCAATTTTAAAAAACTATATTAGTAATCTTTTTTACCTCAAATATCCCCTTTATGGTGAACTTTCTTAATAATCACTTTTATTATTGTTTTTATACTTTTAATATCTATTTTATACTTTAATTTAGATAATAAAATAAATATATCAATTAATTTAAAGGGTTGCAAAACTATTTGAAAATGATAACTAATTTATTTTCAGTATTTGACCCTTGTACTGGAATAATTTCTTTAAATTGAGCTAGAACTTTTATTTTTTTAATAGTTTTACCTTATAAGTTTTGGTTAATCCCAAATAAAATTAGATTATCTCTAATAAAAATCTTAAAGTCTCTTCAAGGAGAAATTTCAATATTAATACCTTATAAGGGTACCCAATTAATTATATTATCTTTATTTTTATTTATTTTAATTAATAATTTAATGGGATTAATACCTTATGTTTTTACTTCTTCATCTCATTTAATTTACTCTTTAACAATGGCACTCCCGTTGTGAATAGCTATAATAATTTATGGTTGAGTTAATAAGTATAATTCAATATTTAGACACTTAGTGCCCGTTGGTACACCTCCTGTTCTTATACCATTTATAGTTTTAATTGAAACTGTAAGAAATATTATTCGACCAGGTTCCCTCTCTGTCCGTTTGACTGCTAATATAATTGCAGGTCACTTATTAATATCATTATTAGGAAATAATACTTCATCTTTTATTTTAATAATTTCAGCTATATTTGTATATGTAGGGCTTATAGTATTTGAATTAGCTGTAGCAATAATTCAATCTTATGTATTTATAACACTAAGAACTTTATACTCTAGAGAAATTTAAATGAATAATCACCCATTTCATTTAGTAGATAAAAGTCCTTGACCTATCACAGGGTCTATTGGTTTACTAACAACAATACTAGGAATAATTATATGATTTCATACATTTAGTATAAATATATTTTTATTAGGTATTTTAATTATTATTTTAACTAAAATTCAATGATGACGTGATGTTACTCGGGAAGCCACTTTTCAAGGATTACATACCTTTAAGGTTATTTTAAGAATAAAGTTAGGTATAATTTTATTTATTTTATCAGAAGTATTGTTTTTTTCTTCTTTTTTTTGATCTTTTTTTCATAGTAGTTTATCACCTACTATAGAAATTGGTTTAATATGGCCTCCTATAGGTATTATTTCATTTAATCCATTAAATGTACCTTTATTAAATACAATAATTTTACTTAGTTCAGGAGTTTCCATTACATGAGCTCATAATTCTTTGATTAACAATAATTACCCTAGTATAATTAAAAGAATAATAATTACAGTAATTTTAGGGATTTATTTTTCAATATTACAATTGTATGAATACATTGAATCACCGTTCTGCATTTCAGATTCTGTTTATGGGGCTACTTTTTTTATAGCAACAGGATTTCATGGTCTTCATGTGATTATTGGTACTATTTTTATTTTAGTTTCTGGTATTCGAATATATAATTTACATTTTTCTGAAGGACACCATGTAGGATTTGAGGCATCAGCTTGGTATTGACATTTTGTAGATGTTGTATGATTATTTTTATATATTTCAATTTATTGATGAGGAGGATAACATAATTTATTTAATATAAAAAGTATATTAAGCTTCCAACTTAAAAGTTTCATTTGAAAATAAATAATATATTTAGTTTTTATTCATTTATTTATTATTATACTAATTAGTATAGTTATTATTGTTATAATCTTATTAATTTCAAAAAAATCTATTTTTGATATTCAAAAGTCTAGCCCATTTGAATGTGGGTTTAACCCTATAACTTACAAACGATTACCCTTTTCAATTCATTTTTTTTTAATTGCTGGTATTTTTTTAATTTTTGACATTGAGATTATTATTATTATACCAATAATTTTAGCTATAAAAAGATCATTTTTAGTTAGTTGATTAATAACTTCATGTTTGTTTATCACAATTCTATTGATTGGATTATACCATGAATGATTAAACGGTATATTAAATTGAACAAATTAATGAGATTTAGGGTTGTATTTAAAAATAATATCTGATTTGCATTCAGAAGGTGCTGCATTAGTCTTCCTTAACAACGAAGTAAAATTTACATTTAGTTTCGACCTAAAAATAAGACTTAAATCTCATGTTTTAATAGAAACCAAAAAAGAGGTATTTTATTGTTAATAAAAAAATTGAATAATATTCCTATTAAAAGAAGTTTATGAAATAGGGATAGCTGCTAACTAATTCCTAAAGCGGTTTAATTCCGTTTACTTCTTAATTAATACTTTTATAGTTTAATAAAAATATTTTATTTTCATTAAAATGATGATTAAAAATCTAAGAGTTTAATATACTTTAAAAGTTAAACTTTCCTTTATATCTTCAATATAATACTCTATTATTATGAGCTATTAAAGTAATTAAATAATAAATAAGAAACAAAATAGAAAGGATAAAAATATAATTTTTATGTTATTTCTGTAAAAATGTTGAATAAAATTAGATAGTTTTAATAAATAAAAAGAAATACCTATACCTCCATATAATTCACCTCAATTTAAATAATTTTTATAATTAAAACTAAAATTATACAATATGTTATATATTCAATTAGAGTAACTAAATATTAACCATATATTTATAAATAAGTAATAATTTACGTTAAAAATAAAAGTATTTAACTCATTAATTTGAAATCCAAATCAAGCTCCTGCTATAATAACAATTGGACATGTAATTTTTATATATAAAGGGAAAATAATAAGGTTTATGTCAATATTAATAATCCAAAGAATTAAACAACCAAAAAACACTGAAAAAAAAGATAATCTCGTAATACTTAGTTTTATTATAACTTTATCTTCGTAGAAAAGAGAGTTTCTTTTGAATTTTGAATTAATGATTATTGAATAATAAAATAATCGTGCTCTATAAGAACATGTTAACCCTACGCATAAATAAAATAAAAAATAAGGAATAATTCTATTTAATTGTATTATTCTTAATTCAATAATTAAATCTTTAGAATAAAACCCAGATAAAAAAGGTACCCCACATAGTGCTAGATTGGAAATATTAAAACATGCAGTAGTAAAAGGTATACTTATAGAAACCGAACCTATAGTTCGAATATCCTGATTATCATTTATATAGTAAATAAAAATTCCTGCACAAAGGAATAATAAGCTCTTAAATATTGCGTGAGTTAATAAATGAAAAAAAGATATTTCTACTAAACCTAAAAATAAAGATCTTATTATTAATCCTAACTGTCTTAGGGTAGACAATGCAATGATTTTTTTTAAATCAAATTCGTAATTAGCACAAAAAGATGATATTAATATAGTAGTAATTCTTAAAAACAAAAAAAATAAGTTGTTATAAGCTAAACTGTTAAAAAAGCGAATTAATAAGTAAACACCTGCAGTCACTAAAGTTGAAGAATGGACCAGTGAAGATACTGGAGTGGGAGCTGCCATTGCAGCAGGTAGTCAAGTAGAAAATGGGATTTGAGCACTTTTAGTAAAAGAAGAAATAATTACTAGATAAAATAAATAATTTCTGTAAAAATCTAAATAAAAAATAAAATGTCAACTCCCAAAAGATATTATTCAAGAAATAGAAATTAATAACCCAATATCCCCTAAACGATTAGTTAAACAAGTGATTAACCCGGCTAAATAACTTTTTATAGAATTATAATAGATAACTAAACAATAAGAAACTAAACCTAAACCGTCTCACCCCAACAAAATACTGAGTAAATTAGGGCTTATAATTATAAGAACTATTCTTATAACAAATAAAATTACTAAAAATAAAAAACGATTTCTTGAATAGGTGTTAATTCCTATATAATCTATTCTATATAAGATTACTATAGCTGAAATAAATAATACTACAGAGATAAATAAACAAGAAATTCAATCCAATAAAATTAGATAGTAAATATCAAAAGAATTAACTTGAAAAATCTTTCATTCTAGGAAGATTCTAAAATCACTTGAAATAAAAATTATAGCTAAATAAAAAAATAATAATGAAATTATTATTATTAAAATACCTCAATAAAAGTAAAAATTAAGCTTTAACAAAATTTAAAATTACTTATTAATATCTAAGACACCACAAATCTTTATTTTTTACTTAAACTATTTAAATTAAATATAAAAACTATTTAAACCTAATAAAATTAGAAACAAAGGAATTAAATGAACTATTAAAATTAAATACTCTCGTATATATCCTGATCTATAGCAATATATAGATAAAGGTATTCCATGTTGAGTATATCTAAATAAATACACACTAAAACAGGCTGAAAAAAAAGAAATAAATACAAAAAATAAACTTGAATTTCACCAATAAAATATTATACTATTTAAAATAAAAATCTCTCTTAAAAAATTTAAACTAGGGGGACACCCCATATTAAATCTTCTGAAAAGAAATCATATTATACTTATTCTAGGTATTAATGTGAGTAGTCCCTTATTAATATAAAATCTACGACTTGAAAAACGTTCATATGAAATATTTGCAAGACAAAATAAACCTGACGAGCATAAACCGTGAGAAATTATTATTAAATAAGCCCCTAAAACCCCTCACTTAGATATACTTAAAATACCAACTAAACATAAACTTATATGAGCTACTGAAGAATAAGCAATTAAACATTTAACATCCCCTTGTATTAAACAAATTAAACTTACTATTAAACCCCCTACTAAACTTAATGAATACCAAATATATCTATAATTAATAAATGTATTTTCAAAAACATTTATTACTCGTAGGATTCCATACCCACCAATTTTTGATAATAACCCGGCTAAAATTATAGACCCAGATACTGGTGCTTGCACGTGAGCCTTTGGTAATCAAAAATGAACTATAAATATCGGTAACTTAACTAAGAAAGCGAATACTAAACAAAAATGGGATACAAAACTAAAAATACTTAAGTAAGTTGTATCAAAAAATAAAGAATAATTATTTAAATATAAATAAATAAACAAAACAAATAATGGTAAAGAAGCAAATAAAGTATAAAAAAATAAATAAAGCCCAGAAATTAATCGTTCTGGTTGATAACCCCAACCAAAAATTAAAATTATTAATGGAATAAGTCTAAATTCAAAAAATAAGTATATAATAAATATATTTGTTGAACCAAAAATTATAACTAGAATTAAACAGAGTGCAAGGCATATAAGTAAAAATATATTAAAATATATAGTTTTTTTAACTATGTTTCTAGAGATAATTATTAGAGATACAATTAAAATACTTAAAATAATTAACCCATAAGAAAAATAATCCACAGCTAAAAAGTAAGAAATTAAACAAAAATAACTATTAATATAATTTATAGTAAAAATTAATATTACTAAAATTAATCTTATTTGATATAAATACCAGCAGCTAGTTAAATTAATAAGAGTAAGGGGGATTATAAAAATTAAAAATAAACAAATTATTATCATGTTAATAAGGAATTAATATAATCATTTCCATGAGAGCGAATTATATACACTAAAACACTTAAACCTAAAACTCCTTCACAAACATAAAAAGTTATCATAAATAAATATATGTAAAAAGAATAATTGAATATTAAACAATAAAATAAAATTTGAAGTAAAAGTCTTAAAACAATTAATTCTAATCTAATAAGACACAATAAAATATGTTTTCGAATAATTATTAAGGATAAAATTCTAGAGGTAAAAATATATAGTGAAAAATAAAATCTCATATGTTTTAATAATTTAATAAAAATATTGATTTTGTAAATCAACATTGAAGAGATTTTCTTAAAGCTTCAGCAAAGTATTAATAACACACCTTAAACACCCAAAGTTTATATTCTACTAAACTACATGCTGACATTAAAATTTTAATTATAAAAATTATAATAATTATTAGATCAGTAGCACCTTTTATAAAGAACCCTATATCTATAGGGTTTTTACTTTTATTTCAAACACTTATAATAATTTTATTAATAAATAAAATATTAATCTCATCTTGATTTGCAATAATTACTTTTTTAATAATAATTGGGGGGTTAGTAATTATTTTCACTTATATAAGCAGAATTGCCTCAAATGAAAAGTTTAAAATTAAGATTAATTTAATAATCGTATTATTAATTAGATTAATAATTGTAGATGAAATAATTCTTGAAAATCAAATTAAGGAAAAACAAGAAATTAATTTCTCAACAAATATTGATTTATCTTTAATTAAAATTTACAACTCTAAATCAATGTTCATAACAATTATATTAGTTTTATATTTATTAATTACTATAATTTCAGTATCTAAATTAGTTAAACACCATGAGGGCCCATTACGATCATTTAAAAAATAAACTATGAACAAACCGTTACGAAAAATAAATCCATTATTTAGAATTATAAATCATTCAGTTGTTGATTTACCTGCCCCAATTAATATTTCATCTTGATGAAACTTCGGGGTTATTTTAGGGTTTTGCCTTGGAATACAATTAATTACTGGTATTTTTTTATCAATACATTACACTGCAAGTATTGAGTCAGCATTCAATAGAATTAGACATATTATACGTGATGTAAATTATGGATGATTAATTCGGTCACTCCATTCAAACGGGGCATCTTTATTTTTCATTTGTTTATATATTCATACTGGACGAGGGTTATATTATGGTTCATACAAATATATTAAAACATGAATAGTAGGTATTATTATTATATTAATAACTATGGCTACAGCATTTTTAGGTTATGTATTACCCTGAGGTCAAATATCTTTTTGAGGGGCTACTGTAATTACTAACTTATTATCAGCATTCCCTTATATTGGGGGGATACTAGTAAATTGAATTTGAGGGGGTTTCTCAGTAGATAATGCCACCTTGTCTCGATTTTTTAGATTACATTTTATATTACCATTTATTATTGTTATAATAGTAATCATTCATATTTTTTTTTTACATATTACAGGTTCTAATAACCCTCTAGGTATCAATTCAAACATTGATAAAATTCCATTCCACCCTTATTTTTCTATTAAAGATCTTTTAGGGATTGTGATTACATTTACATTACTATTAATATTAAATTTAAGAGAACCTTTTATATTATCAGATCCTGACAATTTTATTAATGCTAACCCTATGGTTACACCAATTCATATTCAACCTGAATGATATTTTTTATTTGCATATGCAATTTTACGTTCAATTCCTAATAAATTAGGGGGTGTTATAGCATTATTTTGTTCTATTTTAATTTTAGCTGTACCCCCATTTACAATAAATATAAAGTTTAAAGGGATTAGATTCTATCCAATATCACAAATTAACATATGATTTTTTTTAGCTATTGTAGTATTATTAACATGAATTGGGGCTCGACCTGTGGAACCCCCTTATACAGATATTGGTATAGTTTTAACTGTTTTATATTTTTTATACTTCATTTCTGACCCTATCATAGCTAAGCAATGAGATAAGTTAATCAAATAGTTATTTAGCTTAAATTAAAGCAATTACTTTGAAAGTAAAAGAAAGATTAATATTTAATAACTTAGCAAAAAAAAATGATAAAAAACTATAAACTTAATTAGTAAAAATATTATAATATAGTTTAAAGATATAGGTAAATAACATTTTCAAGCTATATATATGAGTTTATCATAACGATAACGGGGTAAAGTACAACGAATCCAAACAAAAAAAAAACAAATAAATATAATTTTTAAGAAAAAAGAGAATGAATAAAAATTACCTCCTAAAAAAATTAAACAAGTAATTATTCTAATAAAAATAATACTAGCATATTCAGAAATAAAAAGTAAGGCAAATCCCCCACTACCATATTCAACATTAAAGCCTGACACTAATTCTCTTTCACCCTCTGAAAAATCAAAAGGAGTACGATTAGTTTCAGCTAAACAACAAGAAAGCCAGCAAAAAAATATTGGAAAGGAAAATAAAATAAATCAATTAAAATTTTGAATAAAATTAAAATTAATTAAACTATAACTATCACATAAAAAGAAATAACATAATAAAATTAAAGATAATGAAACTTCATAGGAAATAGCCTGAGAAACTCTACGAATACAACCTAACAGGGAATAAATACTATTCGAAGATCAACCACAAATAATTAACCCATAAACTCTAATACTAGAACAACATAAAAAAAATAAAAAGCCGTAATTAAAATCAATACAATTTATATAAAAGGGAAAAAGTGACCAAATAAATAAAGACTGAATTAAATTAAACACTGGACAAATGTAATAAACAAAAAAATTAGAATTCATTGGAAAGATTTGTTCTTTAAGAAATAATTTTGCACCATCACTAAATGGTTGGAAAATACCAAAAATACCGACCTTAGTAGGTCCCTTGCGATTATGTATATACCCTATAATTTTACGTTCAAGCAAAGTAAAAAATCCAACTGAAACTATAACCAAAATTAGTATAAATAGTGAGGTTAACAAAAAAATTATTAAATGTAATATTAATTACTTAAGTAAATTCTAAATTTAATGCATAAATTCTGCCAATTTAATTAATTTTATAAATAAATAAATTTAAAATAATTATTTACCTGGTCCTTTCGTACTAAAGTAAATTAATAGTATTAAGATAGAAACCAATCTGGCTCACACCGATTTGAACTCAAATCATGTAAGAATTTAAGAGTCGAACAGACTCGAAATCTAAGGTACTGCCCCTAAAATTAATCTTAATTCAACATCGAGGTCGCAAACTTCAATATAAATAAGAACTTTCCATTAAAATTACGCTGTTATCCCTAAGGTAACTTTTTCTTAAACCAATCAATATGAATCAATTATTTAATCTTAAATTAAAGAAAAATAAAAATAAAGCTTAAATTTAATTATCACCCCAATAAAATTTAAAAAAGAAAATTAAAATAAATTAAATTTAAATAAACTAATTTTAAAAATAGTTCTGTAGGGTCTTTTCGTCCCAAATAGATTATTAGCTTTTTTACCAAAAAATTAAATTTAAATAATATAAATCATTAAAACTAATCCCTCATTTATTCATTCATACAAGCCCTTAATTAAAAGACTAATTATTATGCTACCTTTGTACAGTTAAAATACTGCAGCCATTTAAATTGTCATAGAGCAGAACTTACTTTTAATTAAAACTAAAAGAAATGTTTTTGATAAACAGTTGAGAATAATATATGTTGAATTCAATATAAATATATAAAAATCCTACTAATTAAATCATTATTAAAATTACAGTAAAATTATTTAAATATATTCTATAATAATATAAACTAAAAAAAATCAAATAAAAATAAACAAATTTATTAAAAACTAAATACAAAATTTAAAAGTTAATTGAAATATAAAAATATAAGTTATATAAAAATATAAAGATTATCCCTTACAAAGTAAAATTAAAAAAATAATATTAAAAAATTAAATAATTTAAAATTAAATTTAATCTAAAATAACCAGATATAAATTGAAAACGAATAACTTTTAATTACAAAAATAAGATTTTAAAAATTTTTTAAAACAAATAAAATTAAACTTATTTAAATAACTCAAATTCGGGAAAATAAAATAATTTAATTAATAAATTTACCCTAATACAAAAGGTACAAACCTTTAAAAATTAATTTATAATATATATATTAAACAAAAATTTAAACAAATTAATTAAAATATTAAATAAAATAAAAATAGAATAAATAAATAAATAGATTTTAATCAGAAAGAATATGGAGACAATTTTCTATTTAATGTAAATAAATAACTTTAATAAATAAGCTACATTCTGTAATCTAATTACACTTTCCAGTACAATTACTTTGTTACGACTTATCCCAATTTAAATGAGAGCGACGGGCAATATGTGCATAACTTAAATTTAAATTCAAATAAAGAAATAGCTTTAAATTACTATTAAATCCTATTTCAACTTAAATAAAAAATAACTATCCAAATTATTTAAAATTAAAGTAACCCATATTTACTTTAATAATAACTGCACCTTGACCTAATATGAAACTTAAACAGAAAAAAGGTATTTCTGTAAAAATACCCCAAATATAGAGATATACAAATATAATAATTAAAGTAAAATATATCGTGGTTTATCAATTAAAGTACAGGTTCCCCTAATAATAAGTTACCGCCAAATTATTTAAATTTGATAGAAAATAAACTATTAATGTTATAGTATAAAAATATTAAATCAATTAATAATAGGGTATCTAATCCTAATTTTAAATAAAGATTTATTAACAATTAAATATAAGAAAATAAATAAAATTAAAAATTCCACCTAAATAAAATAAAATTATATTCGTATAAACTTAAAATTAAAACTAACAAAATTAATTTTTTTGAATTGTGTAACCGCGAATGCTGGCACAATTTATTTCCAAAATTAATATATAGCTTAATAAAAATTAAATAAAATTAAAAAACTTATTACTGAAATATTAAATTTTAAATAAATTCATATAATCATTACAAATAATTAATTTTTTAGAACTAATAAAACTATTAAAATTTTTGAAGATAAAAATATAGACTTCTATGTTCGAGTTTTCACACACCGAAACTAATATTAATCGTAACTTTTTAAGTGATCCTCATTGGGGAAGGATTTTATTTAATTAGATTATTAAAAAATAGAAAACAGTTGATATAGAATATATGTATTATTTTTATTAGTATTTCAATCTTTTTTTTTTTTTCTTGAAAAAAAAGATTGATTCCATTGTAAAATATATTTTTTTTGAAGGTATATTTTATATTATTTGAAAATATATTTAATGAATTAATTTAATTTTTAAATTTTATGATTTTATAAAGTTTTAAAGGAGATTATGCTTTTTATTTTTTATTTAAGAATTATGTTTATATATTAAATATTTAATACCTAATAATAGTTTAATTAAATACTTCAGAAAGAAATATATAATTATAAGTTTATTTATTTCTTTTTAATATATTTATATATAGATATTAAATATTTAATACCTAATAATAGTTTAATTAAATACTTTAGAAAGAAATATATAATTATAAGTTTATTTATTTCTTTTTAATATATTTATATATAGATATTAAATATTTAATACCTAATAATAGTTTAATTAAATACTTTAGAAAGAAATATATAATTATAAGTTTATTTATTTCTTTTTAATATATTTATATATAGATATTAAATATTTAATACCTAATAATAGTTTAATTAAATACTTTAGAAAGAAATATATAATTATAAGTTTATTTATTTCTTTTTAATATATTTATATATAGATATTAAATATTTAATACCTAATAATAGTTTAATTAAATACTTTAAAAAGAAATATATAATTATAAGTTTATTTATTTCTTTTTAATATATTTATATATAGATATTAAATATTTAATACCTAATAATAGTTTAATTAAATACTTTAAAAAGAAATATATAATTATAAGTTTATTTATTTCTTTTTAATATATTTATATATATATATTAAATATTTAATTAAATATAATTAAATCTACCCTCTTATTTACTTGAGGGTAGATTTATTATTATATAATATATAAGTATTTATTATTATATAATATATATATATTTATATTTAATTAAATATTTAATATAATTAGATTATATTTATATTTATTATTCCTTCCCTATATTA